ATTATTAAAAATAAGATGGCTGAGGTGTAGGCGGTAGATTGTAAATCTATTAACAAGGCAAAAATCCTTTCTTATTATGATTCTATAGTTAAATCTATAATATTAGATTGCAAGTCTAAAGATGTATAAATATACTAGAATTTAAAAGGATGAATACTTTTTTTTTAAGCTTTGAAGGCTTATAGTTTATTAAAAACTTAAAATTCTAATATATTAAAAAGGGTAATGGTAATATAAGTCCTAAGATATTAAATAAGCTAAATATAGATACAGAAAAAAAAAAAGGACCTGCGTTAAATTTTAAGTTCAATCTAAGAATAGGGGTAGATAATAAAATAAACGGTATTAATAAACGTAAATAAAAATATAATGTTAGTAAAGAAGAGAAGAGAAGAAAAAATAAAATAAATTCTGCATTATTTATAACTAAGACTTGAATTATTACTCATTTAGGGATAAATCCAGAGAATGGTGGAAGACCACCAAGGGATAAAAAGCTTATCGGAATAGAAAGAGAGAGAAGTGGACCTGAAAATTTAGAATTTAAGAGATCAGAGATAGAATATGATTGGCAAAAAAAAAAGATTATTACTACTGAAGCAGAGATAACTGAATAAAATAAAAAATATAAAATTCATAGAATTTCATTAATTGAAATAGCAATTAATATCCATGATATATGGTTAATTGAAGAAAAAGCTATAAGTTTTCGAAGTCTCATGGTATTTAATCCGCCTAGGGCCCCTACTAATGATGAAAGGATAGCGGAAATAGCAGTAAAATGAAGGAATAAGGTCTTATCTATTAAATACGAGATTAAATATATCGGAGCTATTTTTTGGATAGTTATTAGAATTATTGCTTGTAACCATGATAAACCTTCTATTACTTGAGGAAATCAAAAGTGGAAAGGTGCAGCTCCAAGTTTTATAAATAGAGATATAAGAAGAAGAAAGCTGGGAATTATAGGAGAGAAAAAAATTAAACATCTCGATATAATAATAATAGTGGATGCCAGAGCTTGAATAAGAAAATATTTTAAAGCAGCCTCAGATAAAAAAAAGTTTTTTTTTAAAGAGATGAGAGGGATAAAGGATAATAAATTTAATTCTAATCCAATTCAAGCACCAAATCAAGAAGATGAAGAAATTGATAAAAATGTACCTAATGTTAAAGAAATAAAAAAAATAGAATAGGAAAGAGGAAATAACAATAAAAAGAGAGAATTATTCTCATTTACGGGGTATGAGCCCATTAGCTTCTTTTTTAGCTTATCTTTTAATGAAATAATTTGTTATGTACTGGTGTATAGGGCACGATAAGTTTTGATCTTAAAGGGGGTGGTGTAATTCCACCGTTCATAATATAAGTAAAATAATTTACATTATTAGCTCTATCAAAGCTATCCTTTTGAATCAGGCATTATATTAGACCTAGAAATAAGTCTGGGGATACTAGTATACCTAAAATTGATTATTTAATAATAAATTTAAATAAAAATTGTAAGATAAATAGAATTTAGGTAGTAATCTTAATGAAGGTATATATAAACAAATATTTCATATGAGTTTTAAAAGACATAGTCTTTTAGTTAACTCATTTTACATTTAATTAAAAGATATCTTTCTTTTTATTCTGGGTTAAGAAAGTTCTGTGTCGGACCCCATCCCCGTCTAGAGGGAGTGAGGGGTCAGACACAGTACTTTTACCCTTCTGCCCATTGGCTAACGCAGTGGGGACGTTCAATATTTTCGGAATAATAATAAACGAGCTCTTGATTCACAGTTTTTTATTAAGGGGTTATTTTGTAATTCTTTTAGAGTATTAATAGGCAGGGATCCAGAATCTATTTTAAAAAATTTTATTATGAGGGTCTTATAGATAGATGAAAGTGGTATTTACACTTACTTCTAATTATACTTTGTATAAGGGGTTAGGATTATATACTTTATGTCATATAATATGTATAAAAAAAATTATTCTATAAAATTATTATTAAGTTAATAAATCAGATTATAATTGGCATACTTTTTTGGAAAGTTTGATTCTTTCTTAAAATATTTGTGATCTTGCTGAATTTGAATGAAAGATGTTACGAGTAAATAAAAATTATCTTTTAATAAGGTGGTTGTAAAATAAAACAAGAAAAATTCTAATAAAATATAAATCTCAGCATAAATTATTAAACAATTTATTAGAGTAGGATTTAGGAGCAAGAGTAAAACCCGGTAAAAATTTGTGCCAGCATCCGCGGTTATACTTAAGGGTTGAATAAATAGAGGTTATAAAGTCAGTTAATAATATAAATTTATTTTTATGAATTGTATGAATAGTAAGTGAAATTAGTTGTTCTTATCAATTATTATTAAATTTTTGTTGAAGCTGAATAAATTTCGATCTAAACCAGGATTAGATACCCTGTTATACGAAATAATAAAACCTATACGTTTAATTATTAATAGTTATATTCTTAAAACTTAAAGAATTTGGCGGTAATTTAGTCCTGTCAGAGGAATCTGTTTCTAAATCGATAATCCGCGTTAAATGTGACTCTTTTTAGTAAAGATCAGCTTATATACCGTCATCATCAAATAATTTTTAAAAAAAAAATTATTGAAATTTAAATTAATATAATAACAAAAATTAGATCAAGGTGTAGCCTATAAAAGAGTTGAAATGGATTACAATAAAATTTATTTAATACGGAATAGCTCAGGAAGAAGAGCTAAGAAGGTGGATTTGATTGTATTTTGAATTTAAAATATTGGAAAGATATTGGCTCTAAATTATGTACATATCGCCCGTCGCTCTCATTATGAAAGATGAGATAAGTCGTAACATAGTAGATTTACTGGAAAGTGAATCTAGTCAGAAATATATAATAAATCTTGTTTATTAATTAGTATCTGTTATTAATATTAAGAAAAGTAATTTAAAAGTAAAAGAGTAAGTAATTTTTAATAAAATCTTAGGTTGGACTATAGGGTATGGAGTACTGTGAAGGAAAGAAAAAAAAGAATATAATATAAGTATATATAAATAATTGTACCTTTAGTATCAGGGATAATTAAAATCATCTAATTAACATTAGACATCTCGAAAAAAAAACAGTTAATTTTATAAATAAGTTTTTGTAGAAGAAAAATTTACAATTTAGAATTAAAGGTGAAAAACTAATCGAGTATTTTTATATCTAGTTTCTTAGGAAATAAATTTAATTTGAAAATTAAGTAATAAAATTTATTTAATGTTTAATAATAGGAGGGATTAGCTTCTTATTTGAACAATATCAGTCAATAAAATATCATTATGCTAAGCCTAAAAGTAGCTACGCATAAAGTATGTTATAACATATGTGTTAATAAATATAATTATTTGGGTAATTGATTTGGGTTGAAGTACTAAGATATTAAAATTAAACTAATAAGTTAAATAAAAAATGATTATATTAGTATAATTATTTATGTTATAAAAATAGACTATTTATGATAAGTAAATATAATAAAAGATGGGTGAGTGTTAAGGAATTCGGCAAAAAGTTCTTCTGCCTGTTTATCAAAAACATGTCTATTTGAAAGATTTAAATAGTCGGGCCTGCTCACTGATATGAAGATTTAAAGAGCCGCGGTATTCTGACCGTGCAAAGGTAGCATAATCATTAGTTTCTTAATTGGGAACTGGTATGAATGGTTTGACAAGAAGAAAACTGTCTTGATCACAGAAATTGAATTTAACTTTTAAGTGAAAAGGCTTAAATAGTTTAGGGGGACGATAAGACCCTATAAAGCTTTATATAAAGGTTAATATTTATTAAATTAAGGTAATAAAAATTTATATTGATTATTATATTATATTGGGGCGATATAAGTATAATTTATTATAACTGCTTAGTGCAAAAAACACAATATCAGTGTTTAAATATAAAAGATCCTATAATATAGATTGACAGTTTAAGTTACTTTAGGGATAACAGCGTTATTTCTTTTGAGAGTTCATATCGAAAGAGAAGTTTGCGACCTCGATGTTGAATTAAAATTTCTATATAATGCAGCCGTTATATATGAAGGTCTGTTCGACCTTTAAAATTTTACATGATTTGAGTTCAGACCGGCGTGAGCCAGGTCGGTTTCTATCTCCTAATAATAAAAAAATAATTTTAGTACGAAAGGATTAAATTATTGAAATTTTTTTAATAAAATGTAATAAAGTAAGCATATTGCTATAATTTATTTATATATCTATTTCTATCTTTAGATAATAAAGAGTATAATAAAACATAGCTAAATAAATAAGCGTTTCATTTACACTGAAAAGAATTATCGTGCAAATCGATTTGTTTTAAAGGTAGATTAATATAATAATAATTAGATATAATTTGTCTTATTTTAATATTAGTAGAAGTTGTTAATTATTTAATTTTGATTGTTTGCGTATTAATTGGAGTTGCTTTTGTTACTTTACTTGAACGAAAAATTTTAGGGTATATTCAGATTCGTAAAGGTCCTAATAAAGTAGGGTTCAATGGACTATTACAACCATTTTCTGACGCTGTTAAGTTATTCACAAAAGAACAAACTAGACCAATAATATCAAATTTTATGGTTTACTATCTTTGTCCAGTAATTAGACTGTTTATCTCATTAGTTGTATGATCAGTAGTGCCTTATGAAACAGGTCTTTTAAGTTTTAATATAAGAGTATTATTCTTTTTTTGTTGTTTGGGCATAGGAGTTTATAGTACAATAGTTGCCGGATGAGCTTCAAATTGTAAATATTCATTATTGGGTGGTCTCCGAGCTGTAGCACAAACAATTTCATATGAGGTAAGACTAGCTTTAATTTTATTATCCTTTATTATTATAGTAGGTGGATTTAGATTAGATTTATTTTCAATTTTTCAAGGAAAGCTATGGTTTATATTTATTGCTATTCCTTTAAGATTGATTTGATTTAGGTCTTGCTTAGCAGAAACTAACCGAACCCCATTCGATTTTGCTGAAGGTGAGTCTGAGTTAGTATCTGGATTTAATACTGAGTATGGAAGTGGTGGATTTGCTTTAATTTTTATAGCTGAATATGCTAGTATTTTATTTATAAGGATATTATTCGTTGTAGTATTTTTGGGAAGAAATCCATGTAGTAGGGTGTTTTACTTAAAAATAGTATTAATAGCTTTTATGTTTGTATGGGTTCGAGGAACTTTACCACGGTTACGGTATGATAAACTTATATATATAGCATGAAAAAGATATCTCCCGGTGTCTATTAATTATTTATGTTTTTTTATTGGGGTAAAAGTTTTTATTTTTAGTATCTGCATTTAATATATTAATAATTAACTTTTTAGGAAATTCATTTTATGATGTAACTAAAATGATACATAAAAAAAAAATATTATTAATTACATATAACATTAGCTAGTAATATGATTATTAAGAATATTATTCTTTTTTAGTGTTTTCAAAACACTTGTTTTATATAAACTAAATAATCAAAATTAATTATTTAAGTATTTTATCTCATCATAATAAAAATATAGGATTAAGAACAAAATAAGCAAAGTAAATTACAGTAAGAATTTGGCCAGTAAGAACATAAGGAGCCTCTACTGGGCGAGCTCCAATTCAGGTAAGGAGAATTAAAATTACTACTAAAGATCAAAATATAATTTGATTTAACGGATAAAACGTAAGTCTTCGAAATTGAGAGATATGAGTAAAAGGAAGGATAAATAAAATTGCAACGGAAGCTACAAGTGCAATAACTCCACCTAATTTATTAGGAATTGATCGCAAAATGGCATAAGCGAAAAGGAAGTATCATTCAGGTTGAATATGAGCAGGGGTAACTAAAGGGTTAGCAGGAATAAAATTATCTGGATCTCCTAATAAATACGGGTTAAGAAGTGATAATAATAAAAGAATTGAAAATATAACAATAAATCCTACAATATCTTTAAAAGTAAAGTAAGGATGAAAGGGAACTTTATCAATTTGTCTGGAAATACCTAAAGGGTTATTGGCTCCTGCCTGATGAAGAAATAAAATGTGGACTAAAGAGGCAGCAGCAACGATAAATGGTAAAACAAAATGAAATGTAAAAAATCGAGTTAAGGTAGCATTATCAACTGAAAATCCTCCCCAAATTCATTGAACTAAATTAGTACCAATATAAGGAATAGCGGAGAATAAATTAGTAATTACAGTTGCTCCTCAAAATGATATTTGTCCTCATGGTAATACATATCCTAGGAAAGCAGTAGCTATAACTATAAATAGAATAATTACTCCAATTATCCATGCATGGAATGTTATATAAGAACCGTAGTAAATACCTCGTCCAATATGAATGTATAAACAAATAAAAAAAAAAGAAGCCCCATTAGCATGTATAGTACGGAGTAATCAACCATAATTCACGTCTCGACAAATATGTGCTACTCTAGAAAAAGCTAATTCAATATGAGCAGTATAATGTATGGCCAAAAACAATCCTGTAGCAATTTGAATAATTAAACATAATCCGAGTAGGGATCCAAAATTTCAAAATGTAGAAATATTTCTAGGAAGCGGTATATCTACCAGCGCATTATTAATAATTTTAAAAAGAGGATGGGATTTACGTATAGGGGTTGTCATTAATTAGATAATCGAAGAGGACCTCTAAATAGGTTGGTAATTTTAACTACTACTAAAAGGGTTAGAAGCAAATATAAGATAATAAATAAAGTGAAATTTATTAAAGGTTGTCTGTAAATTCATCTAATAGTAATAGGAGTAGATATTAAGTTTATGTTAACTGCAGATAAAAAAATAGAAGATTTAGAGGAAGTTAATACAGGATCTAGGAAAGAAGTAAATAAAACCAAAACCAATAATAAGAAGGAGAAAAAAAAAAAAGTTATAAGAGAAAAATTAAAGAATTCATTTGATGCTAAAGAGGCTACATAAATGAATAATACTAATATACCACCTAAAAAAATTATAAATAAGATATATGAAAATCAAAAGGAACAAGTATATAAACCTGTAGTTACTGAAATTAAAATAGTCTGGATGAGAAGTGATAAGCCTAAAGATAATGGATGGGTTAATCGGGTAAAAAGAAAAGAAAATATAAAAATCGAAGGAATTATTATCAAAGTAATATCAGAGAATAGTTTAATAAAAATATTAGTTTTGGGGACTAAAGATAAGTGAAAATATTTTTCTCTGAAGCTTTAAGAAATATAATTCATTCTTGGTTTACAAGACCAAAGTTTTTTTTTAAACTATTAAAACTAATGAGAATTTTAAGATTATCAGCAGTTAGTTCTTTATTTATAGTATTATGTGGGTTATGAAGATTTATTAAATACCATAAACATTTATTAAATTCTTTATTAAGATTAGAGTTTATAATATTAGGGGTATTTTGATTATTAAGCATACAAACATCTAGAGTAGGAAATGAGATTTACTTTGGCCTTTTTTTTTTAACTTTGGCGGCATGTGAGGGTGCTTTGGGTTTATCTTTATTAATTTATGTGGTACGAAGTCATGGTAATGATTTATTTATAAGTTTAAGGTTATTAGAATGTTAAAGTTAATTTTACCTTTAATTATATTAATAAGGTTTTGAGGTGAATGATCCTTAGTACAAATTGGTATTGGTATTATAAGATTTTTATTTAGTCTAGGTTATTTTCATAATTTTTATATAAGTAGACTTAGAATAATATTTGGTTTAGATTACTTAGGTTATATTATAATTTATTTAAGTTTATGAATTATATTTTTAATTTTTATATCAAGACAAAAAATCAAAAAAAGTTTAAATTTTTATCCAAGTTTTGTAATAATAAACTTATTATTACTTTTATTTCTTATAATAACTTTCTCTTCTTTAGATTATCTTTTTTTTTATATTAGTTTTGAGATATCTTTAATTCCAACTCTTATTTTAATTGTGGGCTGAGGTTATCAACCAGAGCGAATTCAAGCTGGCGTTTACATGTTGTTTTATACATTAGCGTTTTCTTTACCATTATTAGGATCTTTATTACTATTATCATATAAAGAAGGGAGATTAATTATAATATTAAGAGAAGCTATAAATTGGAAAGGAAGGTTAACTATATTATGATATTTTGCTACAGTTTGAGCTTTTCTAGTTAAGTTACCAATATATGGTCTTCATCTTTGACTCCCTAAAGCGCATGTAGAAGCTCCAGTCGCAGGATCTATAATCCTAGCTGGTGTGTTATTAAAGTTGGGGGGATATGGAATTATTCGTTCTCTAATTTTTTTTCAGGTAATTGCTAGAAAATTATGCTGATTATGAGTAAGATTAAGTTTATGAGGGGGAGTAAGCATTAGGTTGATATGTTTACGTCAGGTTGATGTAAAAGCTTTAATTGCATATTCTTCTGTCGCTCATATAAGACTGGTTCTATGTGGTCTAATAATTTATAACTGATTAGGAGTAATAGGTGGCGTAGTAATTATAGTAGGGCATGGATTGTGTTCATCAGGGCTGTTTTGTTTAGTAAATATTGTATATGAGCGCATTGGTAGACGTAGTCTTATTATTGTAAAGGGGTTATTGTCTTTTATACCAAGAATAGGATTATGGTGATTTTTACTTAGTGTTAGTAATATAGCAAGTCCTCCATCTTTAAATTTATTAGGCGAAATCAGCTTAATTATAAGAATTATAAGATGAAGAAGTTTAAGAATATGGGGCATTGGATTATTATCTTTTTTTAGAGCTGCTTATACATTGTATATATATAGTTTAAGTCAACATGGTTTATTTTATAACTGTTTGTATGCTTGCTGTTCAGGAAAAATTCAAGAGTATTTAGTATTATTCCTTCATTGATTTCCATTGAATGTTTTAATCTTAAATAGAAGAATTTTAATAGTTTAATCTTAAAAAAAGATAAAATCTAGTTAAATTTAAGAGTGATTTGAAAAATTTCAATAAATGAAGTTAGTATAATAATGTTAGTTTTATGTTCAAGGTTATGTGGTTTAACTTCAATTTTAAAATTAAATTGAGGAACAGTTAATGTAATTGAGTGGGAAATTTTAAATCTAAATTCTTTTTCTATAATTTTTACATTAGTTTTTGATTGAATTTCTCTAAGGTTTTTATGATTTGTTTTTATGATTTCAGCTAGAGTTTTATATTATAGAGGGAGTTATATAAGAAGAGATAAAAGAAAAAATCGATTTATGTATTTAGTATTAGCCTTTGTTCTTTCAATGAGTATAATAGTATTAAGTCCTAATATAATTAGAATTTTATTAGGATGAGATGGTTTAGGGTTAGTTTCATATGCTTTGGTTATTTATTATCAGAATGAAAAATCTGCTAATGCAGGTCTATTAACTATTATATCTAATCGGGTTGGAGACGTAGCTATTTTACTAAGGGTTGGTCTACTAAGAAGATTGGGGAGATGAAATTTTTACATGTGGAGAGGTTATTTAATAGAGGAACAATTTTTATTAAAAGTTTTAGTAATATTAGCGGCAATAACAAAAAGAGCTCAAATTCCCTTTTCTGCTTGGTTACCAGCTGCTATAGCAGCTCCAACACCAGTGTCAGCTTTGGTTCATTCGTCGACTCTTGTTACAGCAGGAGTATATTTAATAATTCGGTTTAGAGCAGCTATAGAGGGATCAAAAATTCAGAGAATATTATTAGTAGTTTCTTGTTTAACTATATTTATGGCAGGATTGGGAGCTAATTTCGAATATGATTTAAAAAAAATTATTGCTTTATCTACTCTTAGTCAACTAGGAGTTATGTTGAGAATTTTGTCTTTAGGTTATCCAGAATTAGCTTTTTTTCATCTATTGAGCCACGCTTTATTTAAAGCTTTATTATTTATATGTGCAGGAGTGGTTATTCATAGGGTAGGGGATAATCAAGATATTCGGTTGATAGGGGGTTTAGTTAATCATATACCCTTAAGAGTTTCTTTTATAAGAGTTGCAAACTTAGCTCTATGTGGGTTTCCTTTTTTAGCTGGGTTTTATTCTAAAGATTTAATCCTGGAGGTTGCTTTTTTAACTTGAATTAATACTGTTGCTTTTATTCTTTATGTAATTTCTACAGGACTAACAGTAATATATACTGCTCGGCTTATCTTTTATAGATTAAGAGGTGATTTTAATTTAAGATGTCTAAGTAATGTAAGTGACAGTGATAAAGTTATAATGAACTCTATAGTCATATTAGGGTTAGGTGGAATTATAGGGGGATCTATGTTATCATGATTAATTTTTCCTGAACCTTATTTAGTATGTATAAGGGATATTATAAAGAATTTAGTGTTAATTATTAGTATTACTGGAGGAATTTTAGGTTATATCTTGAATATAATAAATACATCTTATAAACTTAAAAGATTAAATAATTATAGGGTTATCGTTGTAGCTGGCTCAATATGATTTATACCTTTTCTTAGGACTATAAAAAATAGTCAATTAAGTTTAATGAGGGGAAATGTAATACAGAAAATAGGCGATAAAGGTTGATATGAGTATATAGGTGGTCAAGGAATTCTATATATAACTGGAAAGATATTTATAATCATACATTATTTACAGATAAATACTTTAAAAGTGCTTATAAAGCTAATCATTATTAGATTTATATTTATTATAATTTCATATAGGTATTTATATAATTTAATTAAGAATATTGCACTGAAGATGCAAAAGTGATATCTTTATCTATAAATAATTTAGATAGTTTTATAATAAAAATATTAGTTTGTGGTACTAAAGAAGTATAAGTATACTCTAGATAATATTTTTAGAAATAAAATAATTTCAACTTTACAACGAAAATGTAATGTGTTTATTACACTATAAAAATTGATTAGGATATAAACAGAATTTAACTGCTTAAGAAGAAAGTTAGAAGCTTTATCTTTAAACCTTAATATCCTTTTAATAGGAATATAATATTCAATGATATCATTAACAATGATATGCCTCTAAGATTTGGCTTCTATTAAAACACTAAAGTTAGAGGTTAACATAACCAAAAATTTAGGTCGAAACTAAATGCGATAAATTCGCTTTCTAACTTATTTAAACCAGTTTTTTTAAACTCCTTATGAATGCAACTCATATATCATAAATTATTGACTATGGTTTAATTTATTCAGATCACTCTAAAGCTCCTTGAGATCATTCATAATAAAGACCAATTAGGAGAATTAATAGGAATAGAACTCTTGTTGTCAATCATGAAAAAAGATTAACAATATTTATAATTGAGGCAATTGGTAAAAGAAGGGTGATTTCTACGTCAAAAATTAAAAAAATAACAGCAATTAAAAAAAAACGTAGGGAAAATGGTAATCGAGCTGACCCTTTAGGGTCAAATCCACATTCATATGGAGAACATTTTTCTCGGTCTAAAATTGATTTTTTAGATAATAATGATGCTAAAATTATTACAACATTAGTGATAATTATAGTAAGAAAAAAAAAAAAAGTTATAATAAAAATTATTTTCTCTAGACAATACTAGACCTTTTGATTGGAAGTCAAAAATACTTTTATACTAAGAAAATATCCACCTCATCAATAAAGGAAAACATATAAGAATAATCAAACTACATCTACAAAATGTCAATATCAGGCTGCGGCTTCAAATCCTACGTGGTGAAATGAAGAAAAATGACAATAAAAAAGTCGTAATAAACATACTAGGAGAAATGAAGTCCCAATAATTACATGTAAACCATGAAAACCAGTTGCTATGAAAAAGGTAGATCCAAATACAGAATCAGCAATAGTAAATGAAGCTTCTATGTACTCAAATGCTTGGAGTAAAGAAAAGTAAAATCCTAATAAAATTGTTAAAGCTAAACTTTGAATAGCTTGAGTATGGTTAGATTCTATAATAGCATGGTGAGTTCATGTTACGGTTGCTCCAGATGATAATAAAATAGTAGTATTTAATAATGGAATTTGAAATGGGTTAAAAGGTTGAATACCTTGAGGGGGTCAGTATATACCGATTTCAATCGTTGGAGCTAATCTTCTATGAAAAAAAGCTCAAAAAAAAGAAAAAAAAAACAAGACCTCAGATAAAATAAATAAAATTATTCCTCATCGTAAGCCTTTTACTACAATCGAAGTATGATGACCTTGGTAAGTACCTTCTCGTGTAATATCCCGCCATCACTGGATTATTGTTAATAGAGTTGCTAAAAATCCTAATAAAAGTAAATTTATCCTATATTGGTGGAATCATTTTACAAGTCCTGTTGTTAATATTATAGCTCTAATTGATCCGGTTAAAGGTCAGGGTCTTATGTCTACTAAATGATAAGGATGATGTCCATGTGATGTCATTAGTTAACTAAGAAATTTCTCCTGTATAAAGAGTTCTTAAAACAGCAAATACATAAGACTGAATAATTGCTACAGCAGATTCCAAAGTTAAAAGGAGGATTTGTGAGAAGATTAATAATGTTAAAATTGAAGTTGATAAAGAAGGTCCAGTTCCTCCTAATAGAGTTAATAAAAGGTGTCCTGCAATTATATTTGCAGCAAGGCGAATAGCTAAAGTTCCAGGTCGAATAATATTTCTAATGGTTTCAATTAAAACCATAAATGGTATAAGAATAGGGGGAGTACCCTGAGGTACTAAATGAGCAAATATATTATTCGTTCTATTTAATCAACCAAAAATTATTAAAGTGATTCATAATGGTAAAGATAGAGATAATGTTATAACTATATGTCTTGATCTGGTAAATACATAAGGTAATAAACCTAAAAAATTATTGAAAACAATTAGACTAAATAAAGAAACAAATAAGATTGAAGATCCTATATGGGATGAGGATAATAAAGCATTAAATTCTTTATGAAGAGTCTGAGTTAAATTCCTTCATATAAGAGATCACCGAGAGGGGGAAGCTCAATATAAATAAGGTATAAATAATAAACCTAGGAGTGTTGATAATCAGTTAAGTGAAATATTAAAAATTCTTGAAGAAGGTTCAAAAATTGAAAATAAGTTAGCTATAATTTTCAGGGTTTTTTGTTAGCTGGTGTAATATATAGATTAGAAGAAGTTTTATCTAAAGGTACAATATAATAGTTTATAATAATAAATAACAAAAAAGTAAAAACAAAAAAACCAAACAAAAAGGATCAAAAAAGAGGGGCTATTTGAGGGATAAAGAAATATCAAACCTGATAACTCTAACATGACAAGTTAGTATTATAAATTAACTAATTTCTTAAGTTCATTAGAAGTAGGCGCGGAATTACTATAATAGGTTTAAAAGACCTATACTTACTTTTCAGTCATCTAATGAATCTGAGGATGATGAAACTCAATTAAGGAAAGTATTTGTTGATACACTCTCAATTACGATTGGCATAAAGCTATGATTTGCTCCACAAATTTCAGAACACTGTCCATAAAATAGGCCAGGTCGGTTAATTATAAATCTAGTTTGATTAAGTCGTCCTGGAATAGCATCAGCCTTTACTCCTAGTGCAGGGACTGTTCAAGAGTGGATAACATCAGCTGCTCTAATAATTATTCGAATCTGAGTATTTATAGGGAGAACAGTACGGTTATCAACATCTAAAAGACGGTATCCGGAGGTATCTAACTCTTTAGAAGGGATTATATATGAATCAAATTCTAAATGTATGAAATCTGAATATTCATAACTTCAATATCATTGATGTCCAATTGTTTTTAAAGTAAGAGTTGGATTATTTACTTCATCTAATAGGTAAAGTAAACGTAATGAAGGAAGAGCAATAAAAATCAGGATAATGGCAGGAATAGTTGTTCAAATTAACTCAATAGTTTGGTTTTCTAATATAAATCGGTTAATAAAAGAATTAGAGAGGACAGTACATAGTATATAACCTACAAAAGTAATAATTAAAATTAAAATTAATATAATATGGTCATGAAAAAAAATTAATTGTTCTATAAGGGGTGATGCACCATCTTGAAATCCCAGGTAAGCTCATGTTGCCATTAAAATTCTAAAAGGAGCTTTAAAAATAACTCCGTTCTAGGATCCTAAATCCTACGCATGTGCTCTGCCATTTTAGAGTTCTAAAAGGAGCTTTAAAATAACTCCGTTCTAGGAGCTTAAATCCTACGCATGTGCTCTGCCATTTTAGATAAAAAAAATTAGTAAATTATTACTAATTAGTTACAAGAGGAATTTCTATATAAGAATGGTCTGCAGGAGGATAAGCGTGACCTCATTCAATAGAGGAAGGTAAATAAAGAGAGTAAATTACTGGTCGATTCGAAGCTAGTGCTTCTCAGATAATAATTATAAATCCAAGAGCTGCTGTAAATGAAATTATTGATCCTATAGACGAAACAACATTTCATGTTGTAAAAGCATCTGGGTAGTCTGAGTATCGACGAGGTATTCCGTTAAGTCCTAAAAAATGTTGCGGAAAAAATGTAGTATTTACTCCAATAAATATTACAAAGAAATGAATTTTTAATCATTTAGGGTTTAGGGAGAGGCCTGTAAATAGTGAAAATCAATGGGCAATACCAGCAAAAATTCCAAATACAGCTCCTATAGATAATACATAGTGGAAATGGGCTACAACATAATATGTATCATGAAGAATAATATCAATAGAAGAATTAGCTAATACTACACCAGTTAATCCTCCTACAGTAAATAAGAAAATAAAACCTAAAGCTCATAATAATGAGGGGGTATATGATATTTGAGTACCATGTAAAGTTCTTAGTCACCTAAAAATTTTGATTCCAGTTGGAACTGCAATAATTATTGTAGCAGATGTAAAATAGGCTCGTGTATCAACGTCTATACCAACAGTAAATATATGATGAGCTCATACTACAAATCCTAGGATTCCAATAGCTAATATAGCATAAATTATTCCCAACGTTCCAAAAGATTCTTTTTTTCCTGATTCTTGACTTACAATATGAGAAATTATTCCAAATGCAGGTAAAATTAAAATATAAACTTCAGGGTGACCAAAAAATCAAAATAAGTGTTGATAAAGAATGGGGTCTCCACCTCCGGCAGGATCAAAGAAAGATGTATTCAAATTACGGTCTGTTAAAAGTATAGTAATAGCACCTGCTAAAACAGGAAGAGATAAAAGAAGTAAAATAGCAGTAATGAAAACAGCTCAAACAAATAAAGGTATTTGATCTATAGTTATACCAAAAGAGCGTATATTAATTACAGTTGTTATAAAATTTACAGCTCCTAAAATTGAGGATACACCAGCTAAATGAAGAGAAAAGATTCCTATATCAACAGAAGCACCAGCATGTGCAATAGGAGCTGCTAAGGGAGGATATACAGTTCATCCTGTACCTACTCCTCTTTCTACTATACCTCTTATAAGAAGTAGAGTTAATGATGGAGGGAGTAGTCAAAATCTTATATTATTTATACGTGGAAAAGCTATATCAGGAGCTCCTAATATTAAAGGGACTAATCAATTACCAAATCCACCGATTATAATTGGTATAACTATAAAAAAAATTATGACAAAAGCGTGAGCGGTTACAACTACGTTATAAATTTGGTCATTACCAATAAGTGTACCTGGTTGTCCTAATTCTGCTCGAATAATAAGACTTAATGATGTACCTACTATACCAGCTCAGGCTCCAAAGATAAAATAAAGAGTACCAATATCTTTATGGTTTGTAGAAAATAATCATCGTAGCAT